AGACCTCATACAATAACTGTCCTAGCTCTACCCTATCTTTTGTTTCATTTCTTCTGGAACAATCACAAACACTTTTTTGATTATGGATCTACTAGCAGAAATTCAATGCGTAATCTCAGCATTCCATGTGTATTCCTGAATAATCTAATTTTTCAATTATTCAACTATTTCATTTTACCAAGTGCAACGTTAGCCAGATTAGTCAACATTTATATGTTTCGATGCAACAACAAGATGTTATTTGTAACAAGTAGTTTTGTTGGTTGGTTAATTGGTCACATTTTATTCATGAAAGGGGCTGGATTGGTATTAGTCTGGATACAGCAAAATTATTCTATTAGATCTAATGTACTTATTCGATCGAATAAGTACCTTCTGTCAGAATTGAGAAATTCTATAGTTCGAATCTTTAGTATTCTCTTATTTCTTAGCTGTGTCTACCATTTAGGCAGAATGCCGTCACCTATTTTTACTAAGAAACTGAAAGAAACCCCAGAAACGAAAGAAAGTGAGGAAGAAACAGATGTAGAAATAGAAAAAACTTCTGAAACAGAGGAGACTAAACAGCAAGAAGAGGGATTCATCGAAGAAAATCCTTCTCCTTCCCTTTTTTCGGAAGAAAAGGAGGATCCGGACAAAATCAAAATCGATGAAACGGAAAAGATCCGAGTGAATGGAAAGGACAAAACAAAGGATGAATTCCACTTGTACTTACAAGAAGCATCCTATAAAAATAGCTCAACTTCTTATTCTGGGAATAGAGACAATTCGGAAACAGCAAAATACAATGAAGATGATGAAGATAATGAAGATAATGAAGATGATGAACTATTAAAAATAATTAAAGAAGAAAATAAAAACCTTTTCTGGTTTGAAAAACACCCTCTTGCTCTTCTTTTCGACTATAAACGTTGGAATCGTCCAACTCGATATATAAAAAATGATCGATTCGAAAGAGCGGTAAGAAATGAAATGTCACAATATTTTTTTTATCCATGTCAAAATGATGGAAAACAAAGAATTTCTTTTACATATCCACCCAGTTTCTCAATTTTCTGGGAAATGATACAACAAAATCTTTCTTTAGCTACAACAGAAAAATTCAATTCAGAATCGGATGATGAACTATACAATTATTGGATTTATACGAATAAACAAAAAAAAAACAATTTAAGCACTGAAGGCATAATAAATTATTAAAAAAAAGGATACATAAAATAAATACCAAAAAAGATAAGAAGAAATTCGACCCCCTCCTCCATACTTGAGACCTTCCCCTACAAAAAAACTTGTAACACCAAAACCATTCGGAATTCCATCAATTATTCGTCTATCAAAAAATGAAACTAATTCAACTAAACCTCTTAGACCTTTAATTAAGGATATTGCGTAAAAAGCATCTATATAACCACGATTAAAGGACCAATTATATATGATGGTTATTATTTGGTCCCAAAAAATTCTTTTTTGACCTTGTTTATCCAATGAATTAATTAAGTCAAAATTTTTGAACGATGAATTAAGGGGTTTATAAAAAAAGAACGCTATAAATATTCCTGTATAAGCTATACTAATCGAAAAAGTTGCATTTATCATAAATTCATACCAGTCTACAGAATTTTTTGAATTTAAATGTAAAAGATTTATAGATGGGGTTAACAATTTAGTTAATATATCCAAATCCATTCCTTCTTGATTGAATGGAATTCCTATGAATCCAATGAAGAACGTAAACAAAATTAATATAATCAGAGGAAATAACATAGTACTGTCCGATTCATTAGGATAGGAAGAAAAAACCTTATTGTAAAAATGAGTATTGCTAATAGTAATAAAAGATCGTCTCATTTTTGTTAAATTCCCGTTATATGGTTTTTTTGAAAAAAAAGAATACTTTCTCTTATTATTTATTGTTAATAAGTTTACTAAACTAAAGTTTGGATTAACCTCTTTCAAATCGTCTTTACCCCATAAAGATATTGAAGAAAAAGAATAACTTTTTTTTCCACTGTAATTTTTCAAACAAAGGGTTAAATGTCCTTCAAACGTAAGTAAATATATTCTAAACATATAAAATGCGGTTAACCCAGCTGTGAAATAAGCTATTATTGCAAAAATGGGTGAATATACCCAACTATCATTAAGAATTTCATCTTTGGACCAAAAACAAGCAAGAGGCGGAATACCACAAAGAGAAAGTGTACCAATTAAAAAAGAAGTTTTTGTAATTGGCACATGCTTTCTTAATCCTCCCATAAGAACCATATTCTGACTTTTATTCGGAGAATATCCAACAATAGTTTCCATTGAATGAATAAGAGATCCTGATCCTAAAAACAATAATGCTTTTGAATAAGCATGAGTAATCAAATGAAATAAAGCAACTCGATAAGAACCCATACCTAGAGCTAACATCATATAACCTAATTGAGACATTGTAGAATAAGCTAAACTTCTCTTAATGTCCTTTTGAGCAAGAGCTAAAGTTGCTCCTAATAGTACTGTTATTATACCAATAAAAGATATTACATACATTATGTAAGGTATAACTATAAAAAGAGGAAAGAGTCGAGCAACTAAAAAAATTCCCGCTGCGACCATGGTAGCAGCATGTATGAGAGCTGAAATAGGAGTAGGTCCTTCCATAGCATCAGGTAACCATACATGAAGGGGAAATTGAGCAGATTTAGCAACTGCGCCAGCAAATAACAAGAAAGCACATAAAATTAAAAATAAGCAATTGACTTCATTATTATTAATTAAGTTATTAACTATTTCAAACAAATCCCGAAATTCAAAACTACCCGTTATCCAATAAAGACCTAAAATTCCTAATAATAAGCCAAAATCTCCTACACGATTAGTCACAAACGCTTTTTGACAAGCATTTGCAGCAATAGGTCGTGTGAACCAAAAACCTATTAATAGATATGAACACATTCCAACTAATTCCCAAAAAATATAAATTTGTATCAAATTAGAGCTAGTAACTAAGCCCAACATAGAAGTATTGAAAAAACTCATATACGAAAAAAATCTCAAATATCCTTGATCATGAGACATATAATTATCACTATAAATAAGAACCAGAAGTGCAACAGTAGTAATTAAAATTAACATAATAGAAGTAAGTGGATCGAGCAAGTAACCAAATTCTAAAGAAAAATCATTATTAATAGTCCAACACCATACATATTGATAAATGGAATTACTATTTATTTGCTGAATAGAAAGCTTCATTGAAAAAATAATAACTATGCTTAACAACAAAATACTAGAAAAAGACCATATACGCCGAAGATTCTTTGTTGCCGTTGGAAAAAATAAAAGTCCAGCTCCTATGACCAAAGGAACTTGAAGTGGAAGGAAAGGTATGATCCATGTATATTGGTATATATGTTCCATAGTAGAAGATAAAATTTTGTATATTTAATTTATTTTTTTGTTTACAATTCAAAGACTCGTGTTTCTTTTGAAATTTGAGATTTGAGAAAAGTTAATAAAAAAACAAGATATTATATATCTTGAATAGAATCCAATTTTTTTCTTTTTTAGTCTATATCAAATATTAATATTGAGTATTTTTTTAATATTCAAATCACGAAGTTCTAATTGGTCAAATAATTAATTTATTATTGAAAGTTTGAAATACTTAATATTCGAAAATATGAAGCCTATGAAGTAAAAATACAAAAAAAATTCCACTTTGATTTCTATTATTAAAGATAAAAATAATAAGAAAAATTCGACTAAAAAAACTATGAATCATAAAATCAACTAAAGATCGAATATCTAATAAAGCCAATAATGATAAAAGATAAATAACGAATGTAAGTATTGTTTTTTCTATTCTGTAATTTATTTCGAATTATTAACTCATTTTATACAAAATTTTTAGATTGTTTTCTATTTCAAACAAAATTCGATTTTTTTGTTATCCCTTTTCTATATAATAAAAAAGGGCTATCGTCTCGAATCTAAATACATAGATAATGAATAGAAAACAAAGATTTGTTTGAATAATAGATGTCTTTCACATCCAACTATAATACTAAGTAATCAATTCTATTTTTAATGGCAGTTCCAAAAAAACGTACTTCGATTTATAAAAAACGTATTCGTAAAAATATTTGGAAAAAAAAAGGGTATTGGGCGGCGTTAAAAGCCTTTTCGTTGGCAAAATCTCTTTCGACTGGGAATTCAAAAAGTTTTTTGTACAAAAACTAAGTAATTAAACCTTGGAATGATCGAAATCGATCCGATTCCAGAAAGAAAATGATATAAAAATTCTAACTAATTTCATTTTTCGAATCAAAAATATAAAAAAGAAACGATTGAATCTTTTAGTGATTAATTGAATGTTTTGAATTTTATAAAATTGGAATTTTTTATGATATGAAGACTAAGAATTTTTATACTGACTCTAACATAGTACTTTTGGTTGAAAACCCTGTTTTAATCTATATATAGAGAATAGTCCATCAATTTAATTTTCTTTTTTAGTCTACTTTAGTTATACGAAAGATGGGGATTTTTTATCCCCATCAACCTATTTGTTTTGTCACAATACAAAAAAATTAAGAAACTCTTTTTTCCCCAGATAAATTATAAATTGTATATTTTTTCAAAAAAGGCAAATAGAAAATGATTAAACTTTCACTTTCGGAAATAGTATTTCTCGAAATTTTTCTATATTTGTCTGTTTCAATTCAAATTGATCAAAAAAAACCTTTTACTACGTTTATTTCTTTTTTTTGAAATCAACTACAAAAATTCATTTATCATTACCAAATAAAAATAAAATGATAGTAAGGTATATTTTAAGATAAACTAAAAAATCTTCTCGTTACAAGGGTTTTATTTAAAAAAAAATAGCAACTACACGAACTAAGTAATATAGAATTTTATTGTGAATATGAACCCTTTATTTCAATTGTTGAATAAAAAAGCAGTTGCAATTTACAAACCGAAATTGAAATTTTTCAAAAAAAAAATTGTATTCAATTAATCTCGACGATTGATTAAAAATCTATTAGTATATCTTTAAACAAGCCGCTATGGTGAAATTGGTAGACACGCTGCTCTTAGGAAGCAGTGCGAGAGCATCTCGGTTCGAGTCCGAGTGGCGGCATGGTTTAAATTATGAAAAATTTTCAATAGTGTTATAACCTATAATAAATAATGAAACTGAAATCTTTTTTTTTCTGATTTCCATTTCATAAGTTGGAATTGAAAGATTTCTTTTTTTTTTTAATCCTTTTTTTATTTATATGATATTTTCGATGTTAGAGCATATTTTAACTCATATTTCTTTTTCAATAGTTTCCGTTGTAATTACACTCCATTTGATAACTTTATTAGTCAATGAACTAGTAGGACTATATAATTCATTAGAAAAAGGCATGGTAGTTAGTTTTTTCTTTATAACAGGATTATTAGTTACTCGCTGGGTTTTTTGGAAACATTTTCCATTAAGTGATCTATATGAATCATTAATATTCCTCTCTTGGAGTTTCTACCTTATTCATATCATTCTCTTTTTTTTTAAAAAAGAAAAAATTTTATTAAATGCAATAACTGCACCAAGTGCTCTTTTTACCCAAGGATTTGCTACGTCAGGCCTATTAACTGAAATGCATCAATCTTCAATATTAGTACCCGCTCTCCAATCCCAATGGTTAATGATGCACGTAAGTATGATGGTATTGGGTTATGCGGCTCTTTTATGTGGATCATTATTATCAATAACACTTCTAATTATTACATTTCAAAAAGAAATAATACGTTTTTTTGATAAAGGAAAACAGTTATTAACTGAGCCTTCGTTCTTTAATGAGATTCAATACATGAATGAAAAAAGCAATATTCATATTGTACAAAATGTTTCACCCTCTTCTATTAGAAATTATTACAGGTTTCAATTGATTGAACAACTGGATCATTGGAGTTATCGTGTTATTAGTCTAGGATTTATATTTCTAACCATAGGTATTCTTTCAGGAGCAGTATGGGCGAATGAGGCATGGGGATCATATTGGAATTGGGATCCCAAGGAAACTTGGGCATTTATTACTTGGACCATATTTGCAATTTATTTACATATTCGAACAAATCAAAAGTTACGAGGTGCAAATTCGGCAATTGTGGCTTTTATAGGTTTTCTTATAATTTGGATATGCTACTTTGGAGTAAATCTATTAGGAATAGGACTACATAGTTATGGTTCATTTACATTATAATTTTGGTTTATTTACATTAATGAATGCTTAATTCAATGGAACAACGGGCCGTACGAAAATGTAGTACAAGGGCCAAGCGAGAGCCGTTTAAATCATGATTTAAACGGCTCTCACAAGCCTCAAACGGACCCGCTTAGAATTACCATTCAGGCTTGTCTCTTATCTTATGTAAAGAACACCTTTTTTTGATTTCATTTTCATTTAATGAAATTTGAAATGAAATTAAATTTATCTATAAAAATAATTGGATAAAACAGCTTCTACTTTCTCAACTGAGAGTGAGAGAACGAAATCCGGGTAAACACCAATAGCTATTACTGGTAGAAAAATAGAAGTTGAAACAAACAACTCGCGCGGTCCAGAATCAAAAAAAGAAGATTTTCTCATATTAAATAATTTATATCCATAGAACATTTGGCGTGACATAGATAATGAATAAATAGGGGTTAATATCATTCCAACTGCCATTCCAAAAGTAATTAGTATTTTTGGTATTAAAAGATATTTTTGGCTGGTAATTATTCCAAAAAATATAATTAATTCGGCAATGAAACCACTCATACCTGGTAATGCAAGAGATGCCATTGAAAAGCTACTGAAGAGTGTGAATATTTTTGGCATTGGAATCCCTATTCCACCCATTTCATCGAGATAAACAAGACGTATTCTATCGTAACTAGTTCCCGCTAAGAAAAAAAGTGCAGCACCAATAAATCCATGAGAAATTATTTGTAAAATGGCCCCATTAAGTCCCGTATTAGTTATAGAACTAATTCCTATAATGATGAAACCCATGTGAGAGACAGAGGAATAGGCTATTCTTTTTTTTAAATTCCGTTGCCCGGGAGATGTTAAAGCTGCATAGATTATTTGTATTGTACCTATTATCATTAACCAAGGAGAAAATAGCAAATGAGCATGAGGTAATAATTCCATATTAATTCGAACCAATCCATATGCGCCCATTTTTAATAAGATTCCAGCTAAAAGCATACAAGTACTGTAATGTGCTTCTCCGTGGGTATCCGGTAACCATGTATGTAAAGGTATAATCGGTAATTTGACAGCAAAAGCAATAAAAAATCCAATATAAAAGATTATTTCTAATCCCACAGGATATGATTGATTCACTAATGTTTCCAAATTTAATGTTGGTTCATTAGAACCATATAAACTAACACCCAGAACTCCCATTAATAAAAAAATGGAACCCCCTGCAGTATACAAAATAAATTTAGTAGCGGAATAGAGACGTTTCCTTCCTCCCCACATGGATAAAAGTAAGTAAACAGGAATTAATTCTAATTCCCACATTATAAAAAAAAGTAAAAGGTCTCGGGAAGAAAATGATCCTATTTGACCACTGTACATTGCTAACATCAAGAAATGAAATAAGCGAGAATCCTTAGTAATTGGCCAAGCCGCCAGAGTAGCTAAAGTAGTAATGAATCCTGTCAGTAAAATAGGTCCTATCGAAAGTCCATCGATTCCTAATCTCCAATGGAAATCAAAAAAGTGGATCCATTTATAATCTTCTGTCAGTTGGATTAATGGATCGTCTGGTTGAAAATGATAACAAAATGCATAGGTTGTTACAAGAAGCTCTAAAATAGATATACATATTGTGTACCACCTAATAATCTTATTTCCCCTATGAGGAAATAAGAAAATGAAAGAACCTGCAAATATCGGCAAAACTACAATCGTTGTTAACCAGGGAAAATGATTCGTAGTAAAGACAAGATACACTTGGGCCAAAAAAACCCGTACCCAAAAAGAAATACATTTCTTTTTGGGTACGGGTTTTTGTCGGTAAAAAAAAATCCAACTATAGAATAAATGGATTCAAATGGAATTTTCTGAATCTATTAATAACCTAGACCCATACTGCGAGTTGTTTCATGCCATAAATAAACTCGAACGCTTAAAAAGTCGGTTGGACAGGCAGATTCACATCTTTTACAACCAACGCAATCCTCTGTTCTTGGAGCTGAAGCTATTTGTTTAGCCTTACATCCATCCCAAGGGATCATTTCTAATACATCCGTAGGACAAGCTCGGACACATTGAGTACATCCTATACATGTATCATAAATCTTAACTGAATGTGACATTGGATTTATAATTTTTTTAACTTCATTAATTTTCAATCTAGTTCTAGTAAAGTAAATGAAATAGATATTCAAATACCAGACAAAAAAATTACTAGATGAATCAATGATTTTCCAGAATTCTTTGAATCATTCAATTTCTGGATTGGATCGGATACTTATTAGATAGAATATTATAAAATAAATAGAAAAAGGAGAGAAAGAAAAATAAAAGAAGCCCAAAATACTTTGATTTATTCTATTTGTAAAAGTATATGGTAAAGTTCAATATCTAGTAATCTAAATTTAATTGATGAATAATAAAAAATATGCTAATTTTTATTTTTATAATTAAAAAACAATAAAAATTATTTATTCAATAAATTGGATTGATTGATACGAATTGATTTTCTGTTACGATAAATTGAAGAAACAATAGCCAATCCAATAGCTGCTTCAGCGGCTGCAATAGCTATAACGAAAATTGAAAAAATGTCTCCTTTTAATTGGCGACTATCAAAAAAATCAGAAAATGTTACAAAATTTAGATTAACCGCATTTAATAGAAGTTCAAGACACATAAGAGCCCGAACTAAATTTCGGCTCGTGACTAATCCAAAAATTCCGATAGAAAATAAAAAAGCACTCAAAACAAGTACATGTTCGAGTATCATTGACCAGCTCCTTATCAATCTTTATTCATTTCAATATGAACAACAATTAAACCAAAATTTGATTGACTAAATTTGAACAAGTTAGAATCGAAAAAATTAAGAACAAAAAAAGTAGGTTAATTCTAAATTGAATGAAAAGCTTTTAAACCTATTCGAATCGAATTGACTTAAAAAAAATATTCTAAAATTTTCGCTAGTTTAAAAACAAAATTATTATCATTGCCGAGCCACGGCAATTGCACCTATTAAAGCAACTAAAAGAATTATTGAAATGAGTTCAAATGGAAGAAAAAAGTTGGTTGATAAATGAATTCCAATTTGTTGACTAGTATTTATCAAATCTTGTTCTAAAATTTGGTTTGATTTTGTAGTCCAAATAATACCATACCAGGACGTATTTAGAATAGTACTAGTTAATAAAACAAAAAGACTTGTACAAACCAATGAAGTAATCCCGTCCCCAACAGTCCACAGATGATAATTTTTATCATATTCTGGACCATTCATAAACATTACAGAAAATATTATTAATACATTTATAGCTCCGACATAAATAAGGAGTTGTGCAGAAGCTACAAAATGGGAATTTGCTAAAATATAGAATAAAGATATACAAACAAGAACCAATCCCAGCGAAAAAGCAGAAAAAATTGGATTGGTAAATAATACTACTCCTAGACCCCCTAATATAAGACCTAACCCCAGAAAAACTAAAAGAAAATCATGTATTGGTCCAGGTAAATCCATTATAGGTAAAATATGAGATAAACAAATCAGAATGTTTCATGATCTTGTTGACTTGAACAGGAAAAAAAAGTTTATGTGTTACTAATTGTTAAATCTTAATATGTATAACTTACTGTAAGTAAAGTTATTGAACCCATCACATTGCATTCGTTTTTATTTGAAAAAAGGGTAGTTAGCAACTAAAATTATTTATAATTTTTAGAGTAAACCCATTTTAAATACAACTTAAAGTCGCAATTTTCGCAAATGAATAGGAATAATAATTTCTAGTTATTGATTATTGAACAAGAAAAAAAACTTTTTAAATTAAAAAAAAAAAAGAATCTTAATATTAATAATAGTTTTCTTCAATCCCGAGATTTATTTTTTGTTTGAGGAAAATTAAAAATTGTTCGAATTGTAGAATCGTCAGTTATTGATATTGGTAAACGACCCAGCGCTATTTGATTATAATTTAATTCGTGACGATCATAAGTTGAAAGCTCATATTCTTCAGTCATGGATAAACAATTTGTTGGACAATACTCAACACAATTACCACAAAATATACAAATTCCGAAATCAATGCTGTAATTAAGCAATCTTTTCTTTCGAATATCCGTTTCCAATTTCCAATCAACAACGGGTAAATCTATAGGACACGCACGAACACATACTTCACAAGCAATGCATTTATCAAATTCAAAGTGAATTCGACCACGAAAACGTTCCGATGTGATCAACTTTTCATAAGGATATTGAATAGTTACAGGTAAACGGTTAGTGTGAGATAAGGTAATCATAAAACTTTGACCAATGTACCTTGCCGCGCGTATTGTTTGTTGACCATAATTGATGAACCCTGTTACCATAGGAAACATATAGTAAATATTAATAAAAAAATAAGATTATGTCTCTTTCTCTTGTTTACGAGAAGTTCTGAATGAAATTCCAGTGAAGATCAAATATTCTTTTGAAGATCAAATATTCTTTTTTTCGAATTTATAATGAAAGTAGTTGGAAAGAAGTTGTTAATAATAGATTACCTAAAGAAATAGGTAAAAGAAATTTCCATCCAAGATTTAATAATTGGTCCATTCTCAGTCTAGGTAAAGTCCATCTTGTTGTGATAGTAATGAACAAGAACAAAAAAGTTTTCACTAATGTAATGAAAATATCAAGTGTTGTTCCAAAGACTCCATCTACTTTATTTATCTCAAAAAATTCAGATATGTATATATATGGAATAGAAAAATTCCAACCACCCAAATAAAGGACGGTTACAAATAGTGAAGAGATTAGTAAATTTAGATAAGACGCAACATAAAATAAACCAAATTTAATACCTGAATATTCGGTTTGATAACCCGCTACTAATTCTTCTTCTGCTTCTGGTAAATCAAAAGGTAATCTCTCGCATTCTGCTAGAGAAGAGATTATAAAAACAATAAACCCTATGGGTTGCCGCCACAAATTCCATCCCCAAAAACCGTATTTTGACTGCGCCTCAACTATATCAACTGTACTTGAACTATTAGATAATCATAGTCGATAATAAGATCACTCTCGTCATCGCTATTACAGAACCGTACATGAGAATTTCACCTCATACGGCTCCTCAAGAGTCATAAATAAATTTCAGGTAACAACGGATTTGAGATTCTTTATGTTTGGAAAATCAATAAAAAGAAAATCAAATGAAAACCCTGAATTTAATTAAACCAATGAAATTCTGTCTGCTATACTATAAAAAAGTGCTTCAGAATTGATCTCATCCTTTATTTTAACTTTGAAAATCGCATTTTTTTTATTGAGTAATAACTTAATCCTTGAATAAAATACGCTTTTTATCAATAAAAATTTAACTTGAGTCTTGTTATTTTCGATTCCGAAAAAGAATTAACCATGAATTAATGGTTTATGCCATGACAAAAATTGCATTTATAGATCTCGGAAAAAATATTTTTTTTGTAATTCTATTTAGATAGATTTTTAGATTAATATTATCCATTTTTTTTTTTCGTTCCTCTTTTTTCTTGTATTTCGGCTTGAATTAAAAAGTAAAGGATTACTTCGTTCCGGATAGTTATTCGCTTAATTCGTGGATAGGAGCATACTCTGGATCGGAATTTTTGAGAGTACTACTTAAAAATTTCTACCAATTTAAAGCCTCAATTTAGGATTTCTTTTATGTAAAAATATCTATTCAGATAAGTTACATAATCTCTATTACAAATCCTTTGTGTACTTTGGTGTTCCTAATCGTCCACTCATTTTTTTTCAATCGCTATGGTAATTCAGGTCATATATCGTAATACATAAAAAAAATATAGTCAAAATTCAATAGAATTGTTCTTATCAACCCGCTTCAAGTCGTGATAACCAATTAACCAATCTTGGGGTTGACTTTTTATGTTTATTTTCATTTAATCCTTGTACATAGGCAATGAGATTGCTTTTTTTACTGCAAATTTCCAAGCTGTTTTCTTTCACTCATCTAACTATCTGATGTTAGTTTATAAATTCGACCAGTGAATAAAAAAATTAAAATACTATTACTATTCAATACAATTTTTATTCTTAGAAACCTAAAAAGATATGGGTGAAAGTGAACACTTCTGTTTCAACGAATCGCACGTAGAGATATTGCTAACACACATAGAGCTAATGGTATTTCATAACTAATTGATTGGGCAGCAGCCCGTAGACCACCTAAAAAGGAATATTTATTATTTGATCCATATCCTGACATAAGAAGTCCAATGGGAGCAATACTTGAAATAGCGATCCATAAAAAAACTCCAATACTGAGATCGGCTAGAACAAGGCGAGAACCAAAAGGAATTACTGAATAACTTATTAGAATGGATATGACTGCTATAGAAGGCCCGATACTAAATAAATGCGTATCCCCTCTAGATGGAATAAGATTCTCTTTAAAAAGTAGTTTTGTTCCATCCGCTAGAGCTTGAAGAATTCCCAAAGGGCCGGCATATTCGGGTCCAACACGTTGTTGTATACCCGCGGATATTTCTCTTTCTAACCATACAATTACTAGTACACCTATTGTGATTCCGAATATGAGAATCAAAATGGGGAAAAGCATCCATATAGTCTCAAAAACTTCTTTTAAGGATTCCAGTCTGGAAAAAGAATTGATAGCTTGTACTTCGGTTATATCAATTATCATGTCAACGATCAACTTCTCCCATAATGATATCTATGCTACCTAGTATCGTCATAATATCAGCCAATTTCATTTTTTTAACTAACTGAGGAAGAATTTGCAAATTGATAAACCCTGGCGGGCGAATTTTCCATCTCCAAGGAAAAACACTTTGATCTCCTATCAAAAATATTCCTAATTCGCCCTTCGGGGCTTCGACTCTTGCATAAAGCTCTTGTTTCGACAATTCAAAGGCGGGAGATGGTTTTTTACTGATGAATCGATATTCAAAATCATTCCATTCAGGATTTTTTCTCCTATTCAAACGGCGGATTTCTAAATTCTCATAGGGACCTCCTGGAATTCCCTCTAGAGCTTGTTGAATAATTTTTACAGATTCTACCATTTCACCGATTCGTATTAAATAACGGGCTAATGAATCTCCTTCTTTTTGCCATTGAATCTCCCAATCAAATTCGTCATAACACTCATAATGATCAACTTTACGAAGATCCCATTGTATTCCGGAAGCTCGTAGCATTGGTCCTGATAAACCCCAATTTATTGCTTCTTCTTCCCCAATAATGCCCACGTTTTCAACTCGTTCTAAAAAAATTGGATTTCGTGTAATAAGTTTTTGGTATTCAGCAAGTGCTATTAAAAAATAATCACAAAAATCTAAACATTTATCTATCCATCCATAAGGTAAATCAGCAGCTACTCCCCCAATACGAAAATAATTATGCATCATTCTCATACCAGTGGCAGCTTCGAATAAATCATATATTAATTCTCTTTCTCTGAAAATATAAAAAAAGGGAGTCTGTGCGCCAATATCTGCCATAAAAGGGCCAAGCCATAACAAATGAGAAGCTATACGACTTAACTCCAACATAATTACTCTGATATAGCTAGCTCTTTTAGGTACTTGAATATTTCCCAATTGTTCCGGTCCATTTACAGTTATTGCTTCTGTGAACATAGTAGCTAAATAATCCCAACGTGTTACATAAGGCAGATATTGTATAATTGTTCGGTTTTCCGCGATTTTTTCCATACCCCTGTGTAAATAACCCACTATTGGTTCGCAATCAATAACATCTTCGCCGTCTAAAGTAATGATGAGTCGGAGAACGCCATGCATTGATGGATGGTGAGGGCCCATATTGACTTTCATGAGATTTTTTCTGGTAATTGGTACAGTCATAGGTTTTTCCTCGATTCATTCGTTGCCAAATTCATTTTTCCATGAATTGTTCAAAACAAAAAAAAGAAGTTCATCAAAATTCAAGACCCAATAAATCAAATAATTAAACTTCAAATTAACGTGTTTTTAGTTCTCTAATGTTCAATTGACTTATTAATTCTTTATAACGTACTCTATTTTTATTTGACAAATAAACCAGCAGTCGTTGACGTTTTCCCAAAATTTTTCGTAGACCTCTCTGAGATGAATAGTCTTTTTTGTGCAATTCCAAATGGGAAGTAAGTCTTCGTATCTTATTAGTAAAACAGAATACTTGAAATTCAATGGATCTCTTGTTTTCTTCTTTTTTTTCATGCGAAATAACAGATATGAATGAATTTTTTTTCATAAATTTTAAACCTTCGTTAACTTTTTTTAGTTTTAGCAAATATGGAATTTTATTGATCAGTAATAATAATGTCCGCTATTTTAATCTGGTATACACAATAATTTATTTATTCATTTTATCAAAGAAACTCAATTTAATAAAGAAAATTATGTTGATTTTTTTCTGGATCTAATTGATACGTTATTGAATTAGTATCATGTATTGAAATTGAATCTATGACAAGCCAAGCCCTGTGTTCACCTATTTATCCAAAGGGCAGATAGGCAATCTAATAGGCAAGCTACAAGACAGATGTATCATAAATGAATTTTGAATTGTGGATACATATGTATTCTTAATATACTAAAACGACTCCCATTATTAGTATCAAACCAACAACGATTCATACAAGCTAAATCTTCTAATCGATAATTCGGCCAAAGAAATAATTTTAATTTTCTAAATGTATTTTTATTTCGAACAAAATCGTTGTTTTCATCAAAAAATTGACTGCAGTTTTTTACCTGATTTACTATTGGGTTTGTATTTATACTATTCTTATTCTTTGAATTCAAACAAATTAAAATTCGCAATTCTCTACGACGTCTCGGTGAGAAAATATTTTCAGGAGCAAGCAAATTCAAATTTTTTTTATCAAAAAATTGACTGTATCTTTTTTGATTTTTTTCGTGTTTACTCTTATGAACCAATGAAATACATATGGTTTGATACAAAATAAAGAGTCCGTCGTCTTTTACAGATAGACGAATCGGTTCAACAATCAATATTCCCTTTTTTATCAAATCTTTAAGAGTTAAATCTTTATTAAGTAGCAGTATATCCATACTCAATTCTTTTCTTTCTAAAGAGGCTATAGTAATTTCTATTGGATTTATCAACCTAAGTTGGAGACAATATACTTTGATATTATTGAGCAGTTTTTGATTCAAAGAATCACTCCATCTTAATTGAAAAAGCAAAAAATTTTTCAGTAAGAAAAGGAGTCTTATTCTTTTAGTACTCTTAGGTTTTTGTCTCTTTTTAGGCATTGTCATATCTGATCCTATATAATCTTCTTCAATACCGTTTTGTTGATTTGAGAGAACAGATTCATCTTTTGTTTTCATCTTGTATTCAGGATCCATTGGAATTACGATTTCGTCTTGATTTTGATTATGGTTCTTTAATTCAAACGATTTTTTTTCATTTGATTGTATAAAATTATTCGTTTTTTTTTTTCTATTGATGTTTTTATTTTCATTCAAAATTTCATTTACATTAGAATTTGAAAAAAGAAAATCAATTGGTATAATCCAAGGTTTCATTTTATATGCATTATAAAATAAGAAAAATTCAGAAAAAAACCAAGATTCCAGCTTTAATATGGGACAACTTAGTATTTCTTCATTCATTCTCATCCAATCAAAAAGGTTTCTTTTTTGATCGCATCGGTTTATTTTTTGAGAAATTGTGTGATAAAAAAGACCTTTATTAGCCATTTTATCAATAATCTTATCCATTTTATCAATAATTTGATAATTATTAGATTCAGTTTTAGTATTCTCATTCATGCTAGTACTGATATTAACCCAGGTTTCAATGTCGACTTTCTTTGTAAGACAAAAACGGATAATTTTAAAATCCAAATATTTTCGATCTTTATTTTTTTCTAGATCCATAATCTTTTTTATTCCTAAAAAATTACTGCTAGGAATATTACAACACATGTCAATTAATTTGTGTTTATTTATTTCAAATGGTATCCCATAACTATATCTATATGAATCGTTCGTATCTTCATAATGAAAAAATTTCGATGATAAAATATCATATTTATAGTTTTTTGTAAAATTATATTTCTGATTTGGTAATAACAATAAACGGGTTTCGGAATTTGTTTTATTTTTGTAATTAATTAATTGTTTTTTTTGATATGAAGTCCTTTTGTTTTGTTGTAAATTTTTTTTTTCAACCTCCCAATGTTCAGTTACTCTATTTCGCCATTTTTGTGGTACTAGTTGAAACCATTTTATCTGAGGTAAATCGTAGTGATAATTATTTTTCGATTTTAACCAATTTTTCCATTGGTTGATTCCAGAATTCGTAAGTTTTTGAGTCTGGAATTCGGAATGCGTGATCCCTTGAGTTACAAAATAATCTTTTATTTCATTTTTAACAAATAAAGATATTCCAGCATATTGAAAGACCGATCGTAAGTTAAAAATGTTGGCTTGGGATAATTGGTAAAATACATAGGCTTGTGACAAAAAAGAAAAATCAGAAAAAATCTTCGAATTCTTATTAATATTATTAAGAAACGGCAAAAATTGTTTTTTCATAGTCGAAATAAACTGAATTATATTGCTATTTGTCTTATCATTTCTTTCATGATTTGTTTCATTATTGTAAAAGGATTTATCAATCCACTTTTTTGTTGATTCAAGAAAAAGTTGTGCATTAATTCTGGGAATATTAATAATATATAGAAATATATCTACGTATATCCTTTCCCTAAAAAATGACAAAATATAATTGGATTTACGAATGAATCGGGCATTTTTTCTTTTTAATACTTGACCCATATTTTGGGTCGATTCGAATTTTTGAGTTCCATAATGTTTTTTGTTATAAATACTTTTTATTTTAATATTGTCTTTTGAAATTTTTTCTATTTGATTTTTAATTGTCCTTGTTCTATTAGCCAATTCTTTTATTTTTTTTTCTGCCATTGAAGAATTTGTCCAATTTAAGTATCGGGTTTGAATAGCTGATTCATCAATCATATGATTTTTTATTTTCAAATCTTTTTCTTTTTTTTTTTCAGTAGAATTAGAATTGTCTTTCAATTCAACTACTCGAATTGGATTTATGGTTGATATTTTTTTTCTTTTTTTTGTTAAAAATAGAAAGATTTCAATAATCCAATTTTTTTTTTCATTTGAAGATTTTAGAAAAAATTCGAATTTTTCGTTAAGAATTTTTAAAATTTCAAAATGGTTTTTTCTAAATTTTCGAATTTTTTTTTTGAGTTGTTTAAAAATAGGTTGAAAAAAGGGAGGGTATTTTCGGGATGGACCAAACAAAAAATCAGCTTCTGTTCCACAAACTGTTAAAAAACAAAAATTTTCTTCTTCACTTTCTTCTTTTTCTTTTATTAGAGCTCGACGAGAAGTCATAGATTTGTGCCAAGGTTTTAAACAGAAAGGATATAATATCTTTATCTGAATACCATCTGTTAACCAATTTTTAGGAAATTCTGTTTCGGATAATTGAACACCGTTATAGGTACATTTAACATGCATTTCATTATTCCACTCGTTAAAATCTTCAGCCCACTCAGGAGATTGGAATAATAATATACGGCCGATATTTTTTGCTATTATCAATAAAGGTAATAGAATATATTTTCTAATAATTGACTGACTTATTAACATCAAACCCCTTATTATTTGAGCAAATGGAATGGTATCCCAGGCTTCGGCTATATCTATTCGTGTTTGTTCTTTTCTTTTTTCTTCCTCTATTTCAGCCTTTTCCCTTTTTTTCTTCTCCTTTAATTCTTCATATTTATAATCAGAATTTTGAAATTCTGGAGTTTTTCCCATCCAATTTTGAAAAAGTGGTTGAATTAATTTCGAAAAATTAACAAAATAAGATTTCTCTATTCGGTTTAAAAAAAGAGGGGAATGTATATTTGCTTGAAACAAATTCCAAATAACTATTTTACGTCTTTGAACGCGCATGGAACCCTTGATTATGTCTCGACGAAAATCAGATTGTTGGGAATAACGTATCAAAGCGATTTCTCCTGGTTGCTCTGACTTATCCAGGGTATTAGGCGAAGGATTCTCGGTATTCTCTTGCTTATCTGTATAAATTACTACACGTTTGGCTTTTCTTGAGCGAATTTGATGCGCTACCATCTCGTTTTTTTCAATTTGTTTTTTATATTGTTCTATCTCATTGATTAATTTGTATGACCAACAAGGAACTTCTTTTTTTATTCCAATATAGTTTTTTGGAATTGTTTGAGTAAAATAAAAAGAATCCGCTATAATTGTATCAACTACAAATTTGAAAAATACTTCTTGATCTTCCCAACCTATTTGCCTTTGTTCTGAAACTAAAGAAAAAATTTTCTGATTGAATGTCAATTTCCCTTGACTTATTAAAGTTACAAAATGTCTAATTTTGGATAATATTGATTTCTTTTTAAATGGATCTGCTTTATGTTCAAATTCTTGGTAATTAAAATAATTATGCAGAATACTATGAATTTTATTTGTAAAAATTTCATCTAATAAATTTTTTATTGTAGTTTCATTTGATAAAACCTTGTTTTTTATTATACCGCGATAGGATCCATTTAATAAAGGATCATGTGTTTTTTCCAAAAATTCCTTTTGAGTTTTATCGTTGCATAATCGACTTTTTTTATCGAGTACATCTATATAAAAGAATCCTTTGTCTAAAACTGTAATTCTCTTAGTAAATTCAGTGCTTAAATTGTTTTTTTTTTGTTTATTCGTATAAATCCAATAATTGTATAGTTCATCATCCGATTCTGAATTGAATTTTTCTGTTGTAGCTAAAGAAAGATTTTGTTGTATCATTTCCCAGAAAATTGAGAAACTGGGTGGATATGTAAAAGAAATTCTTTGTTTTCCATCATTTTGACATGGATAAAAAAAATATTGTGACATTTCATTTCTTACCGCTCTTTCGAATCGATCATTTTTTATATATCGAGTTGGACGATTCCAACGTTTATAGTCGAAAAGAAGAGCAAGAGGGTGTTTTTCAAACCAGAAAAGGTTTTTATTTTCTTCTTTAATTATTTTTAATAGTTCATCATCTTCATTATCTTCATTATCTTCATCATCTTCATTGTATTTTGCTGTTTCCGAATTGTCTCTATTCCCAGAATAAGAAGTTGAGCTATTTTTATAGGATGCTTCTTGTAAGTACAAGTGGAATTCATCCTTTGTTTTGTCCTTTCCATTCACTCGGATCTTTTCCGTTTCATCGATTTTGATTTTGTCCGGATCCTCCTTTTCTTCCGAAAAAAGGGAAGGAGAAGGATTTTCTTCGATGAATCCCTCTTCTTGCTGTTTAGTCTCCTCTGTTTCAGAAGTTTTTTCTATTTCTACATCTGTTTCTTCCTCACTTTCTTTCGTTTCTGGGGTTTCTTTCAGTTTCTTAGTAAAAATAGGTGACGGCATTCTGCCTAAATGGTAGACACAGCTAAGAAATAAGAGAATACTAAAGATTCGAACTATAGAATTTCTCAATTCTGACAGAAGGTACTTATTCGATCGAATAAGTACATTAGATCTAATAGAATAATTTTGCTGTATCCAGACTAATACCAATCCAGCCCCTTTCATGAATAAAATGTGACCAATTAACCAACCAACAAAACTACTTGTTACAAATAACATCTTGTTGTTGCATCGAAACATATAAATGTTGACTAATCTGGCTAACGTTGCACTTGGTAAAATGAAATAGTTGAATAATTGAAAAATTAG